TTCTAGTTAGTGACGTGGAAAGGAATAAAGAAGATTAGAACTACAATGAAATATCGGTCACTAATCAAGTCTCCCCCTCTATTTTTCTTTTCTCTATTTCTCTTTTCTCTATTTTTTCTGATTTTTAGAATAAGGGAGGAAAGAGAAAGAAGAAAAGTGGATTCAACGGCTGTGGGATTCGGATTCCAATTCGAATAATAGAATAATCGAGGAATGGAAGTAGACTATAAAATGTGGGTCTAGCGAAGAGTATTATACAAGATACTTAAACGAAATCGTGTACTGTGCTTTGAAATATCGTTTCGAAATCTTTGGATCTTATTTGAATATATTGATTGTAGCAAAATTTTTCATAATGTGAGTTCAAGTTAGCAACTTCTACTTTTTCTTTCTTCTTCATTTCGAATCGAAAGGAAAAGCGTTGAGTAAATAAAAAATCCAAAGGAGGTTCATGGCCAAGGGTAAGGATATCCGAATAACAGTTATTTTAGAATGTACTACTTGTGTTCGAAAGGTTGTTAATAAGGCATCAAAAGGCATTTCCAGATATATGACTCAAAAGAATCGGCACAATACGCCTAATCGATTGGAATTGAGAAAATTCTGTCCATATTGTTACAAACATACGATTCATGGGGAGATAACGAAATAGCTCGAACCGAGCACTTGCACCCTCCCCAGGAGGAGGAAAAATGCTATGCTAATTATCGCTAAGATAATTTGAATAGAAAGAAAATCCTATTGTTTTTATGTATTCTAATTCATTTTCTAGATCCAACCGAAATAGGATTTTCGGTTTAAAGAAATAAATTAAACAAACCATGGATAAATCCAAGCGACCTTTGCTTAAATCCAAGCGACCTTTGCTTAAATCCAAGCGATCTTTTCGTAGACGTTTGCCCCCGATCCAATCGAGGGATCGAATTGATTATAGAAACATGAGTTTAATTGGTCGATTTATTAGTGAGCAAGGAAAAATATTATCTAGACGAGTAAATAAATTGACCTTGAAACAACAACGATTAATGACTCTTGCTATAAAACAAGCTCGTATTTTATCTTCGTTACCTTTTATTACTAATGAGAAACAAGGTGAAAGAAACAAGTCGACCACGCGAGTCCGAAAGAAATATAAGTCAGACGGAAAGAAATATAAGTCGACTGTGAGAGACACAAAGAAATAGAAGGCGACCGTGAGAGACAAAAAAAATAGGCTTACTCTTTCGTCACTTGAATGAAAATTCACACCCGAACTCAAACGCAGATTGATGCTTTGTGCAAAAATCCGACAATCCGGACCGGCTTTGCTTCTCGTTTTGTAAGACAAAAACAAATCAAAAATCGGATTCAGAAGTCAAACTCCAAATTGTTGATTGAAAGTGTTGAGTCCTATTTATTTCTTTTTTGATTCATTTTGACTCTACTTTCCCGGAGGTCATTCTCCGGGGAACTCCGTTTAAATTACTCCGGCAGATTCCTTCCAATTTACTTTTTTTATGATTTCATTGGAAATTAGAGAAAGACAGTTTTTATTTGCTATAGCTATTTGCGCAAGTATTTTACGATTAAGAAGCAACTGTCTCTTGTATAGATCATGGATGAATTGACTATAGTTATAATATACCCACCCGTCACGAATTTCTGAATTGATTCGAGTGATCCATAAACGACGAAAATTTCTCTTTTGCCCATTCCTATCCCGATGAGACGAAGCCAAAGCTCTTATGTCTTGTTGAGTCTTTAAAAGACCTCCCCGAAAGCTTGATATAAATGAACGTGCTTTTCTTCTACGTCTCCGAGCTATATATCCCCGTCTAGTTCTGGTCATTGAATATGCATAAATCAAACTTTGTCGAATAACTAATTGATTTCCGTTCTTGCAGTTATTCTTTTTCCCCCTTCCTAGTCTATTAATAACCCAATGAGTTTTTCCAATGTATAAACTCAAAATTCCAATGGCTTTGGCTACGATAACCTTCCCGACCACGATTTTTTATTTTTTCGAGACCTTTGTTTTACCTCACAATTTGAAATTGGATTCTACTAGGTATTAAAAAGATAATAAGACTAAAGCAATAGTGGATTCCATCGTTTCTATGGTTACTTCTTAAACGGTGAGGTCTTCTCTATACACCGGAGCTTTTAACTTCATTTAATTAATGCTATTGGGAACTTGTATAGTTCACATTCTTTAGCTCTACCCATGAATTATCCAGTAACTAGGTCTTCACAACGAGATCTACCTATACAGTAACGGTATTTAATTATGAGGGTTAGCTGGATAGCTGACCTTGTTAGTCCGTTCTTGCAAGAGGGTGGCCTAATCTTTGAAATTGAAACCAAGAGTTCCTCCGCTTAATGGATAAGCATTTGCTACCAATGGAGAATTCTTAAATTGAGGTGATTGAATTTACACCAAGGGAAACCATAAATTTCCTACACAATGATAAGGCATATGATCCATTTTCGTTTTTTAGATAGTAAATAGAGTTCATTTTTGCGTTCCAGCCTATTCACCGGTACTGACCTTTGATACTGGAAACTTGTTCGCTTTCCTTTGTTCTAGCTCATGATCTGAACGAGTCGCACATACAACCTAGTACACGTTCCTCGACGTTGAGGGCATCTCTTAAGAGCGGGCGATTTTGTAACATTTCTGATTGGCTGTCTTGTCTTTCTAATAAGTTGTTTAATAGTTGGCATGTTGAATCATAGATATAGATATAATTGGATGGTTTAGATCCATCCTAACCGGATTATTTCGAGTCAACTCGGTCGGTAGCGGTAATCTAAAATTAGGGATTTGCGCGAAATACAGGCTAGTATCATTTACGCCTTTCACGCCATTGAAGCCCTTCAAGCCCTACAGAATCAACAATTCCATAAGCTTTGGCTTCTTCTGGTGACAGAAAAACATCTCTTTCCATGTCTTCGAAGACCATCCAGAAAGGTTTGTGTGATCTTTGTACAAAAAAGTTTGTGATTTCTTCACGTAGTTTTAGCACCAAATCTGTGTCCGTGATTACCTCTTCCATGTAGCCTTGAATAAAAGTACTAGTAGGTTGGTGGATCATTACCCTGATGATATAACAAAATCAAAAGTTTTTCTATTGCACATGATGAAGGGAAGATAAAAGAAAGAGAAAAGAATAGCACGAAAAAAGATAGAATTGCACAACCGTACAGGCATCTTTCTATGCATTGCATACGGCTCTAGAATAAAATTGATCCTTACGCCCCCCCAACGAAAGAGAAAAATAGGATTGATTAGACCCCGCTCGGAAAATGATCAAATTACCACCCTTCCTTTCGTGGGAGTTAAAAACTACTATGATGGCTCCGTTGCTTTCTATATTTCTTTTTTGTCTATGATTAAGCAATCCCAAAGTTGCTTTTTATTTGATTAAATAACCTAAGGAAAAAAGAATTTTTTTTTCACTAGTTCAGAACATAAATATTATTAAGAGATCTGCCGTGTGAAAAAAAGTTTGTGACGCTGAACTGCACTGCCGATAGATAAGAACACATCGGAAATACCTTTTATCTCATACTACTCTCTCGATAAAAAATCTAATGCTTTGAAAAAAACTTTTGTATATCGAATTCAAAGTGCCATGCTATTATTACTTTTTTATTCATATTTCATATGGAGATTCATTTTTCATATGGCGAAGGCATAGTCGTCTTTTTTCTTTCAAATAAAACCTCATTGGCGCCAAGCGTTAGGGAATGCTATACGTTTAGTCTGTGAGCCTCCGGCCAGGACAAAAGCTGCCATTGAAGCGGCTACTCCCAGACAGAGTGTATGTACATCTGGTAGCACAAAATTTATCGCATTATGAACAGCTAGCCCATGCATTACTCCTCCACCCGTAGAGTTTATAAATAAAAATTGCTCTTGGTTACAATCGTCGATATTCAGAAATATCATAAGACCGACAATGTGATTTGCCGTCTCGGGACTAAGGTCTTTGAATAAAAAAAGTGCTCTTTCTCGATAAAGTCGGTCGATTAGGTTAAAATTGTATTCCGTAGGAACCGTACAGGCGCCGTTTGGCGCATACGGTTCAAAAAACTTTGCAAAAAAATCAATGTGTATATTCCAATCCCCTTTCGGATTTCAGAGCATGCTCTTTACTGACTCCTAATTTTTATTCGATTTTTCAATAAAGATGAGTTTTGATTCCTTTCCTTAGAAAAAAGAATTCATTAACCGGATCGAATTCACTTTTCATTGATGTATTCTTTCATCGCGATCCAATCCAAATCACGATGTCCTTTTCTTGTTCCAAACTGGGCCTCTTTTATCTTACTCTTTTTAGGTTTATACTCTACTCCGGGTAAAGATCTGCCCGCCTTCGATTTGCACATATAGGACAAATACTCCCCTTACCACTTCTTTTTTCTTAATCCGTACAGTCCGGCAAATATTTGAGGTCTTTATACATATTATTCGATTGATTAAGAGAACAGTTTAAAATCACTTCTATTTCCAAAGAAGATTTCTTTAGAATAGAGGACTCCCTTTCTAAGGAGTAATGGTAGATATATTACCAATTGGTTTTTTTAAACGAAGTCTGGATATTTCAATTTCTTAGTCCAACCGAGCCAGCCATAAATTATTTGAATTGATAATAGTAATTTGAATCCCCTTAAAAAAAGGATCTAATTGCACTTCACGCTCCAAATTTTTGATGATCCAATTCATCTTTTTTGGGCGAAATAGAGGATCTCTTGATCGGGAAGAGAAGGGGGAAAGCCCATATGACCCAATAGATCTGCCAAGTCGCACTATAAGTCAACCCAAGTTGCTTCCTCGTCTTCGTCGTCAGGAATATCATAAGGTATTTTTGGCACACCAACGGGCATTAAATGAAAGAAAAAATAAAAAAATAATAGACTTTAGATGTGAAAACGTAAGAAGTGTTTTATTGTTTTTCTAATATTGTTCTTTATCAAAAATGCATAAAGAAAGACAGTAATGAATAAGATCAATTCTTAGAACTAGGCCCCCTGTAATCATGAACAAGGATGGTCACATTCGTTTATAGAAAAGGCATCAAGCGGCCCATTGCGTATTAGTACTTATCGAGTATAGAATAAATCTGCTTCTCTTTTTTCCTACGAACAGAATTGTTCCATTATTGCTAATAGAATCAAACAAATTATGAACCCTTGCTCTGAACTAATCGCCCTCTCCTCGGGGGACGTAACATCGGCAGAGTATAGTCGTGTCCAATGCAATAAAGTTGCGTAGTGTCTTTTTTCTTTGATAAAGGGGTATTTTCATGGGTTTGCCTTGGTATCGTGTTCATACTATCGTATTGAATGATCCCGGCCGGTTGCTTGCTGTTCATATAATGCATACAGCTCTGGTTGCTGGGTGGGCCGGTTCGATGGCTCTGTATGAATTAGCAGTTTTTGATCCTTCTGACCCCGTTCTGGATCCAATGTGGAGACAGGGTATGTTTGTCATACCCTTCATGACGCGTTTAGGAATAATCAATTCATGGGGTGGCTGGGGTATCACAGGAGGGACTATAACATCTCCGGGTATTTGGAGTTACGAAGGTGTCGCCGGAGCGCATATTGTGTTTTCGGGCTTGTGCTTTTTAGCAGCTATCTGGCATTGGGTGTATTGGGATCTAGAAATATTTACTGATGAACGTACAGGAAAACCTTCGTTGGATTTGCCCAAGATCTTTGGAATTCATTTATTTCTCGCGGGGGTGGCTTGCTTTGGTTTTGGGGCATTTCATGTAACAGGCTTGTATGGTCCGGGAATATGGGTGTCCGATCCTTATGGACTAACTGGAAAAGTACAACCGGTAAATCCAGCGTGGGGCGTGGAAGGTTTCGATCCTTTTGTTCCGGGAGGAATAGCCTCTCATCATATTGCGGCTGGGACATTGGGCATATTAGCAGGCCTATTCCATCTTAGCGTTCGACCACCCCAACGTCTATACAAGGGATTGCGCATGGGTAATATCGAAACTGTCCTTTCTAGTAGTATCGCTGCTGTCTTTTTTGCAGCTTTTGTTGTTGCCGGAACTATGTGGTATGGTTCAGCAACTACCCCGATCGAATTGTTTGGACCGACTCGTTATCAATGGGATCAGGGGTACTTCCAACAAGAGATATATCGACGAATTAGTGCGGGGTTAGCCGAAAATCAAAGTTTATCAGAAGCTTGGTCTAAAATTCCTGAAAAATTAGCCTTTTATGATTACATCGGCAATAATCCGGCAAAAGGGGGATTATTCCGGGCGGGTTCAATGGATAACGGGGATGGAATAGCGGTTGGATGGTTAGGACATCCTATCTTTAGAGATAAAGAAGGTCGTGAACTTTTTGTACGTCGTATGCCCACTTTTTTTGAAACATTTCCGGTCGTTTTGGTAGATGGAGCCGGGATTGTTCGAGCGGATGTTCCTTTTCGAAGAGCCGAATCGAAGTATAGTGTCGAACAAGTCGGTGTAACTGTTGAGTTCTACGGTGGCGAACTCAATGGAGTCAGTTATAATGACCCTGCGACTGTGAAAAAATATGCTAGACGCGCTCAATTGGGTGAAATTTTTGAATTAGATCGTGCTACTTTGAAATCCGACGGTGTTTTTCGTAGCAGTCCAAGGGGTTGGTTTACTTTTGGACATGCTTCATTTGCTTTGCTCTTCTTCTTCGGACACATTTGGCATGGTGCTAGAACCCTGTTCAGAGATGTTTTTGCTGGGATTGACCCAGATTTGGATGCTCAAGTAGAATTTGGAGCCTTCCAAAAACTTGGAGATCCAACTACAAGAAGACAAGTAGTCTGATCCAACCTTCTTTTGATGTCTTTCGAATCTATTTTCTTTTTATGATTTGTTAGTGATTTTGATATTGATAGAGGGTAGCAGAGAAATCTTGCTTTGACTCCCCGTTTTTTGTCTCTTGCTCTTTCGGTAGCCGGGAGATGGTCCCCAATAAAAGAAAGAAAAAATAAATAGGTATGGAAGCTATAATTGTAAATCACGATCGAATCTATGGAAGCATTGGTTTATACATTCCTCTTAGTCTCAACCCTAGGGATTATTTTTTTCGCTATCTTTTTTAGAGAACCGCCTAAAGTTCCAACTAAAAAATGAAAGTCTTTTCATTATCTCGATTTCAATTGAAGTAATGAGCCTCCCAATATTGAGAGGCTCATTACTTCAACTAGTCCCCATGTTCCTCGAACGGATCTCTTAATTGTTGAGAAGGTTGCCCAAAAGCGGTATATAAGGCGTACCCAGTAAAACTTACAAGTAAACCAGATAGAAAGACGGCGACTAGGGTTGCTATTTCCATTATTAGAAAAGTTCAAGAACACAACGGATCTATGATAAGATCATTTATTTACAACGGAAGAGTATACAAAGTCAACAGATCTCAATGACTACAATAGGATTTATGGTTACACAAACTGTTGAGAACGATTCTCGATCTGGTCCAAAACGAACGAATGTGGGCAGTTTATTAAAA